TTCAAAGACCTCTGGAAATGCCCGTTTTGTCTACTTAACATATGGGACGAGCTAAGCTATATACCGGCTTGGAGCTTTCTTCACCAGTTCCCATAGCCTCTTCTCTTCCATCTTTTCCTAAAGCAAGGTTGGCGTGGATAAGGCTTATGTGTAGCATAAGGGTTGGCTTTTAGTCCTTCTTTCCGTCCTTGGATCCCGGACAGAAGTAAGATGATTCAACACCGACCGAGAAAATGACCCGCCTCGTCCTCCCCTTTCAGAACCTCTAGTGCTTGCCTTATCTGTGAAATGACGTGGAAGTTCAGTGTGATTCACTTTTAAAGTCTTCCTCTCTTCTTCGAACCCTCTACCTTGAATTCATAACCTGCATAAGGAAGACCTGAAACTGGAGGACAAGCGGATGCTCAGTCTTTCCCCAGTGAGCTCGTCTTAGGGAAGGGCATTTTTATTCACCAGGAACCACCACTGGATCAGGAGCAGGATCCCCTCTCTCTGGGCGGGCAAACAAAAGAAAGAAAGCACACTCGTCAGTTATCCACCCTGCCCGTAAGCCAGATCGATTTATTCATAAAAGAAAACATATATATCATCTTTCTATACGTTCGTTAACTTAACCAGTGGGGCTTCCCAACATCCAACAGAAGCGTTAGTTGATCGGTCTACTGAACCTGGCTTTTGAACTCGTCATTCCGGGCGCACTCGATTGACCTTAGCTTATGGTCTAGGCCTCACATTCGTCTCCGTCATCTCCGTCTCTGTCTCCCCTTCGAAAGTCAACACAACATAAGAACGAGTAAAACAAGATAAAGAATCCCCTTCATTCTATGAACTTCTTTATTGAATTGAATGCTTGGTGTCAGAGCTCGTGAAGGAAGAGTCACTCGCCCGTAAACCATCATGACACAAGGGAACGGGAAGCGCAATAGCAACCCATAAGCTTTACTAATAGGGGCATTCCATTGATAACGATAGAAAGAGCGATCCACGGAAGCCATTGAAACCAAGCTTGATAGGATAAGAGCACTCTAACACGAACAGGACCGGGTCAGACATCGCCCTACTAGATAGAAAAGGTTGGGGAGGGCATATGATTGATCTAAAGATTAAAGGGAGCTGGACCAAGCCATCCTGATCGTCCCATACCTTTGAAAGCCCACCAGCTAGCATTCGGAATCACAAGAATAGCGAACTGGGGCGAGCCTATATAATGATAATGTAATAAAGCAAATTGTAAAATACCCAACATCGATCATCAGAGGGATAGTAGCGGACGAGACAAGCTCCTGCGTCTACAACAGATCCTGCAGTTTCAGCTTCGACACCAGCGGCTACTTAAGCTGAAGCTCCTGTTCAAGGGAAGGGTTCCAAACCAGCCTTAGAACCAACCTTAGACCAGACCCAGAAGCAACCAGAAGAGAAAGCCCCCAACTCAACTCCCCGAGACAGCTATTGGCATCAGGGGGCAGCGATGACCAGGACCCGCACCCCCGGAAAAAGATAAAGGCTCTCGTTCGGAAACCACCCCTCCCTATACCTAAAAAGCCTTCCCCTCGTTTAAAGAAAGCCCTCTCTGTGAGCTAGACAGCGAGTCAGCATTCGTCCAACTATTTAGGTCCATGATCCCTCGCCCCGGTCTCTAGATGAGAGGATTCCTTTCCACCGACACCAGATCCCCTTGGCTCAGACAACCACACGATGGAAGAAAGGTTTTTTGAGGGATTGATATATGTTCATAACCGGACTTCCCGCTAGCACGCCCCACTCCTAACTGCATAAGAAATCGAACCCGAAACTAAGCTAAGGCTGTGGAGGTTTTTATTACTGCTTGTCCGCCAGCCAGTAAGCGCTTGGCCCCCGGGCATTGATTAAGTGAGAGAGGACTACCACTTTCGCTCTCCCATCAGTGTGACTAAACTCATCTCCGTCTGCTACTCGCCTGGCCTTAGCCTCTGATCTTTCATCCGTGCCTTCTTAATCCAAGAAAGCTTCTAGGTTTTTCTCCCTTCCATCCTAGTCCGGCAGGCAGCACTTGTAAAAAAAAAATCCGGTTAAACGCTCATCAGTTCTCATAGCGAGGCCTCGCTTATTGGATTGAAGCCAACACAACACAACCTAAGCGGTTGCCTGACCTTTATTTGCAGAGTCCCTCAAGCCCCCTCTCGATGAAAAAAGGGGGGAAAGGCACCGGACGCAATTTCGGAACCGGTGCATGCCTAAAGATCGCCTCCTCTAAGAACCTCTCTGCGCCCCTCCCTCTCCTTTCAGTCGAGCTACTTCGTTACCCTGATGCTACCCTGAAGCCGGATCGTGTAGCCCACCTTTGCCCCGGCTTGATTACGAAGAAGAGGCTGTCTCATATCATGGGGGAGTCGAAGCCCTACGGCTAGGACGTAAGCCAGCCGGAAACCAACTAATCTACTTTGGCATTCACGTGCCACGGGTGGACTGAGATCCAAAATATTTTCTGTCAATGGCTTACAGTACTCGATGACTGCATACGTAAGAAAATGTCGAAGGACCACTTTCTATTTTTTTCTCTGTTAATGGATTGGAAAATGAATCGAATTGCATGCAGCATACGTATGAAATTAACACCTCCCCTGCGGTGCCATCAATGAGAATCGAACCAACCACAGCCCCACTACTCACTTTATTATTCCAAGGTTTCGCACCCTGTTGACATTTGTTTCTCGCTGAGTAAGCAATGTCTTTCCCCGCCCCGGTACTCAAAAGTCTTATTTGCGGAGAAGGGTTGGTCGTAGATCAGAACGATCGGGCTTCAGGGTAGCTTCTGGGAGTGCTCTACGAGAAGGCATATGTGTTACATCCGGGAGTGCTCAATGATGTCTAGCAGAAGAAGAGGAGAGGATAAGCAAGAAGGTAATATCAGTAGTGAGACTCGAGGGTACCATCAGGGGGGGTTTGGGGGTCCTCCCCCAGCCTAGCTAATAGAGAACTTCAATCTTCCCGTTAAGACTGACCAGAAATACCGGGGTTGAAGGCTTCAGTGAGAGTTCCGGGGTTGTCAACTAGAAGGCTGATTAGAAGATAAGGTTTTTTCCAGGGTTGTCTACGATCAGAACTAGAAGGAAGATGTGATAGCAGTAGCAGAAGGCGGATGCTCTAGTTCCAGGCTGATTATAAGAGATAGTTTACTCGGACGGTGGGATAGCTTAAACATCATCTCCTCCTATCCCGGTGGGAGTACTGAAAGAGGGTGTTACGGGCTTCTTCTTATAAGAAGGAGGGCTTTAGGGCTTAACTAAGTATTAGTTAAGGGCTCGGAACTTCTAGTAAGTGAAGGTCAGCGGGAGCTGCTATCGGTAGCGGAAAGGGCTTGACTTATCTAAGTAAAGGTAGTAGAGACGGCTTGCATCAGGGTTGGCGTGGATAAGGCTTATGTGTAGCATAAGGGTTGGCTTTTAGTCCTTCTTTCCCAAAAAGAAGTAGACCTTATGGTACGTACCCTTCTTAGCCATTGGTGCGTTAAGGCTGAATGGGTAGTCTAAAAACAAAAGAGGCTTCTCCTCAAAGGTAGTTTACTTGCTTAGTGCTTGCTTGCGCTAAGGATCGAAGAGCTTAGTGTGAAACGCTAAGGAAGTCATATGCTCTTTTCTTAAGTGTGGTGCCCTCAATACAACCTTCCCTAAAAGTGGAGGTAGGAGATCCAGTTAACGAATAGGCTACGGCTGTAGCTGCAACGAGTAATGAATTCTCGGAAGCTCTTTCTTAAAGGGTGCCCCCTTCCCTCGAATGCTGCATTGGAGCGAGTTCTTCTACTGCCGAGTCCAGCTCAGGTAGCCATTCGTTCATGCTTCGCCCGGAAGGTTCCTGATAGCTGGTTGACAAATTGCTGTATACTATACTAGGATGCCGGATCTAGATAGATCCAAAGCCTGACTACACGGAATAAATGTAATAATCCGGAGATGACCGCTTTCTTTGTACTCGGCCTCGTTGTTTTAGGCCTCCAAGCCCAGCTTTACGGCTTTCTCGATCTTAGCGTTTTCTGGTGTTACCAGAACAATACCGATACCAGATCCGCTTTCATTCGACGAGCCATCAACGAACAATCTCCACCCCGAACTCTGAGCAAACAGGTCTTGGAGGCCGCCCCCAGTAGCCAGGTCTGGGATAATCTTCAATTTGTTTGGTTCTCACCTCTGAGGTGAGCTTGTCTGGAGTTCTTTTCTCTACGTTGGCCATAGAGGTCGGCTCGTCATCTATGGAATAGTCGCCCCCAATGTCTGATTCTACAGGGAAATCTGCCAGGAAGCTGGCTAGTGCTTGACCTTTTTCTGCTGTTCGTGGTTCGTATCGAATGTCGAACTCGCCTAGCTGAACTGCCCACTTTGCTACTCTTCCGGGCAGGTCGGTCTTGCCGAGGTCTTTTTTGAGGGGTTGAAAGGCTTCTTCGCAGTCAGACGTCCACTCGAATGTGGTATTCTTCTTCAGGAGCTGAAAAAGAGGTCGACACTTGTCTGATGGCCTGGATATGAACCTGTTGAGGGCTGCGACTCATCCATTATGCTTGCCTGAGGATCCTCTTCACTTGGCATGCTATCTCAAGAGAACGAGGAGAGTAGGACTGAAGAAGTGTTACTCGGAAATTGGGGAATAATCTCCTTGAGAGAGGGTATCAGATGTTTTGCCATGATGGTGATGACGAAAGTCTGTTAGTTTGGGCCTAGGCCTTTCAGAAACCAGTATACCTTGTGCGTCTCGGGCACAGGACATCCTATCGCACACAAGACTCACATATTATCTTAAAGTGTCTAGCACGCGCACCTGACGGAACGGAATTTTTTTTTGAACTCCTTATCTCGAAGCCGTGGGCGTTCTACCTGTTTGCATTCGTTGATGCCTGCGTCTTCGATCTCTCTTTGCAAAAAGGGAAGGGAGCCTTTCTGTAACGGCGACAGAGGGTGTTGCCGGAAGTTGTTTTGAAAAACAACATAAATACTTCTTCTTCTACGATATTTCGGGTGAGCATAAGCCGTAGTGACCGACTGACCCAATGGCTTATGCTCACCCACATTTTATTAAATTAATTACTTTACTGTAAGTATCTTATCCTTAATTTATAAATAAGGATCTGAGCCATGAGCGGTCTATTGATCAAGAGTCCCACTTAGTCCGTCACCTCGTCTTCACTGAACACCTACCCACTCGCCTCCGAGACTTTCTTACCTCTCCGAGAATGGAGGTACTCGATCGTTTTGGGAACGTGAGGGGGGGGAGGACACTTTAGGAGAAGTGACCCGATGCACGCCGGGGAACGGCTCTATCTACCTGAAGCTAAGCATAGAGCTTGCTGGCAGCACTTTGACTTCGACAAAAATTAAGTTTAGTACAGGCTAGGTAAGGAGTTGTTGACCACGACACTCTTACTCTTCGGTTATGTGTTCTCTGTTGGTTGGCTTGCCACTCTAGCTGAGTGCCTTTGATTATCATTGGCCGATAGGGATAGCCCCTTCCCTTTCTTCACGTCACCGCACTGAATTCTATGCACTTTACTCACGTTCTTTACTCTAGTCCTGTCATTCTTCTGAGAGCAAGGGTCCAACATATCCGAAAAATAAGGAGGATTCCTCGCCCGCGCTTCGCGCGATACATACCAAAAAGATTTAAAAAATGGTTTTTCTTCTCTTAACATCAGTTTAACTCATCTTTCATCCACTCCCCGATTGGCAGCGTGCGGGGCGGGTCGGCGTCCGGGAGCTCCGCCCAACCAACCCTACCTATCACAGGACCACTAAACTCCTGTTCTAGCTCTTTTTTTAGGCCTTTCAGGCGACAATGGAACATGGCTAACCCATGCATCCACGTTCAGGAATAGCAGTTCATTCGATCAATGACGAGCAAAGGAAGCATTCTGTCTTTCAAACCTTTTCTGATCCCGGATCGCTGTGATGAACGAACATCGGTGCGGGCTCAAGTAGTTTAGTAAATATAGTATATCCGGGTGTCAGTATGAAAGATGGATCAAATCCTCGTGGTGAGGAGGCAGCTTAGTCTCCGTAGTTAATCTCTCTCCTTGGGCACAGAACTGTAAATCTGTCTTTCTCTGCCTAGACCCAAACCAGCCAGCAACTGGAGAAAGGCAGGATGAATCAACACCTCCTACTAATGGGGATCTACTAACCAATGCAACCGGGAAACCTTCTATCAAAAGTTCTGAACTAGCATCCGAAGCTAGGCGGTACTCTGCCTTGTATTGCCATTACTTGGATTAGGGAAGAAGGAAGGGCTTACACCAGAACTCGTTGATCTGATCTTCTATGCCCGGGAAGGAGGAGTCAATAGAGAGAGCTTCGGATCGAATCTTTGGAATCTCATCTCTAGAGGCAGCATCTTTCTCTAGTTCCGCGCAATCCATGCGAATCCATATGCAAACAAAGGTAGCTGGAACATTTATTAACCTCACCCTTCTTCCCCTTAGACCTTATTTATGGCTCGGACCCTCCTGTACCACCAAGGCAGACAGATACGTTTCCTAGCCCTTGCGCAAGCCTTTCTTTAGCAGCATGGTGGAAACCATTATACTAGCTCCTACTTTGCCTTCACAACCGGCACATACAAGGCGCCTTGTCATCCATAATGCAAAAGGAATTCAGGCGGGGTGGGGGCACTGCCCTCGCCCTGCGAAGGAACTCCAGTCCCAAGACCACAAATCATCGAGTTGCACCGTCGGCTCGGCCTGACCAGCCAGCCATCCGGATCGACAGGCACGCCCCTCGCAAGTCCCGCCAGTAATTGGAGTATTCTATAATCCTTCCGTCCCGTGCCCGCAGTAGGCTTGAGTTATATAACCCTCCGTTCGGTCTGGCTAGTATAGTATCCTTCGCCGAACTCGCCTTAAACAGTAGGCTACAGTCTAAAATACCCCCTTTCCTTCCCCCCGAAGGCTAGGCGTAGTACATAGCTCTTGGGGATAACAACAGACCAACTGATGAACGAATTTGATCTCTTATGTTCCTGAAGGAGTGAGTGAACGTAGTGAACGGTGCAAGCAGCAAGAGGTGCAACATCAAGTGTTGCGGTTTGATGAATCGGAGGGCTAAATAGCACCTGCTCTTTCGTCACAGCCATCAAGCTAGCAACAAGACGACTAAGCCTATTCGCCCCACAAAGAGGCCGCCTTCGGGACTGCTTAACAAGGAAGACAGACTGTCACACGGCCTAAGAGAGAGAAAGAAAAGTCAGTGACGGCGGAGTCGGTCATTCTACTTCCCGGTTCTTTTACCAGCCAGCCTACGGCACCTGAGCATCCGCACGACGTTCTCATATGATCCTGTGACTGGGCCTAGGCAGTTCTCCAGAAGGGTATCGTCAAGACCTCTCGAGACGAGAATAGACGAAGGGAAAGGAAGGAAAGATATTCGACATACACCGACTGAAGACTGTTTCCTGTGGTTTGTCTTTTAGAACAAGAAGAACATTCTCCTATTACTGTGAAGGAACCCATATTTGGTGAAATAAGTTTATAATCTTTAATTATTACACTGGATGTTGCAGAGGAAACACTGTAAGAAAATGAACTCTCTTTGTTAAAATTTTCTTTCATACCCTTAAGGGGCGACGATTGCGCTAAGAATAAGATGAAAATTTTCGGGCTAAAACTAGATTATGGGCGACAACCCACTGAACACATAAGAGTTTTCAACAAACAGGGGGGGTAGGAAATGCTTCTGAAAAGATGCCTTCGGGTGTCTCTTCATACATTCGAGAGAAGCTTTCCCCTTATCTTTAATAAGCATTGCTATCGCCAATCTCGCAATCTTCAAGCAACTCTATTTTGGTCAAAAGAGCTTATTCTGAGTTCTAATTCCCCGAATTCTGTAAGCTTGCTTGGTCTACTTTGTTCTGATTTCATTGTATTCCTCGGTATTCAGCATTCGCCGGTGTCACAAAAAGCAAAAGCATATCAATTCGTTGAGGCAACTAGTCTTGGTAAGGTTTACCACTGAGGGTAGGCAGTGTGCATTCTTCTCTCGGCTCTAGAACAGGTAGTTTACTTGCTCGACCATAGGTAGGGACTCACTCGACCATAGGAGAGGGAGAGGGAGAGGAAGAAGGGAAGTTAGCCTTTCTTCTTTCTTTGCCAAAGCGGGGCCCACCGTTATCATGTTGCATGATGAAACCTCTTGGTCTTCATCTGAGAAGTGGTTTTGTTGCTCTCTTGGATTTCAGGTGGTCCGCAAGGGTGACCGGAACCCTTACCTTAATTCTTTGGGGTAACCACTTCCCAATCGTCATCCTCATTGAGATCGGGGTCTCCCCACATTATATCTCCATCTGGGCTATTGACGGCTACCAACCCCCGCGGTATCTCTTCTGAGTAATCAGGGATGACCCGAACTTCGGTGTCCAGAGGATCCATCTCTTCGACGGGTATAGAGACTGGTTGCAGTGCTCCAAACCTTCTTGCGCCAGCTCTTTAAAGACAAAACACTGTCTTAGTGTATGTCCCACAACCTGTGGAACCGGCAGTAGTTGGAATCATCAACTTTATCGATCTCGGCGGGTCGCTTACACGGAGGTAGAGTAGAGTCAGCTGACCGTTAGCGATCAACATGTCAAAAGATGGCGTCTACCTTGCTTTCATCGAAATCCCCAACTTTAGAGAGTCGTTCTTTGAGAGAGATTTTCTTTGCCTGCTTCTTTTCATCCCCGTTTTCGTTCTTTTGCGCAGGGGCGTTGGGCTTTTTCCTGTCCAGCGATTTGTATCGCCATTGATTCTTTTTTTTTTGTTTTAGAAGACTCGCCTCTTCTGATCTACGACCACCCTTCTCTTTTTCATGATCTTTGAGGGCAGCCTCTGTTTCCGTGGCAATGGCTAAGAGCTCCCCCAGTGTTTTAAGCTTCAAGCCCACACCAGCTTCAGGCGTGGCTTAAAGTTAAAATTCATTCGACACATGTCAGTCAGACTCTCGTGGGAGTGTGGCTCTGGGCATTTTACTGCCAACGCTCTCCATCCTTTCATAAAGGAATCGACTGAATCATTGTGCGCTTGCTTAGTGGCACACAGCTGGCCTGTGGTGGATTTTTCGTCCTCATCCGCCCACGAGTTTATGGTTCCAGCGGGCAACCTGGCATACCAATCGAATGCAGTCTCGCAGAGGGTGCTTACGAAAAGACGTATCATCAAAGCGTCGTTTCCGGCAATGCCCCCAGTAAATGCCTTAAAATTACAAATATGCTGCCTAGGGGCCCCTCTCCCGTCAAAAGACTTCAGGTTGGGTTGTTTGAACTTGGGGGGAAAGGCCTTTCCATGTAAAGGGGTATGGCGCGACAATCCCTTTTTGCTTCATTTAACTTTCTTCATTCAATTGAGAGAGAGTCTGTCGAAGATCCCTCCGCCCTATTAGTAAAGCTACTTGATCATCTTCAGATTGGCGTATCCCCTCGTGTCGCGAGGACTGCCCCTCGGTCATGTTCTTCTGTGGATTACTGGTTTCGCCAATTTTTTCTGACCTTGGGGATCTCCTTGTTCTGCCTTGTCTTTTGAACAAATAAGAGCTCGCATAGCTTCTCTAATCTCCATCATCTTATCTAGCCTTTCTTCGGTACTTTTGTTGAGTTTGGCTGTGGCTTCTTTAGGGGGTATTTCGTCCTCGTTGGTTACAAAGACGTGTTCTGTTCTTTACACTTCTGATGAGACGGTACGTGCCAAGTCTTCGGACTCATCGGAAGACGGGTCATCACCGGGTTCTGTTTGGCCTCCGGGATTGTCATATATGACAACCGATGTTGCTCGTGACACTTAAAATCCTTGGCCTTGTTTTTCCAACCTCGCCCTCAACTAATACTTAGTTAAGCCCTAAAGCCCTCGCTCGCGTTCGCCGAGATTCAGTTTCAAACAACTGAGCAAGAGGGATGTCGGAATCTATTTCGGGGACCATTTTGCCCTTCTTTTTCCGCCTTACCCACCATGTTAACTGTTACAACAGATTCTTCGTGCTCTTTTGGAACCCATTTATGGGGGCTGCTTTGGTGT